TTCCTATGGAACATCTAGTAACAAGAAGATTTAATCGGAAATATCGACAAATTCTTGCGAAGTCCAAAGAAATGAAATAAAAAAAGACCTACTGTTCCAATTTCATCTCCATTGAATTTTAATATCAGAATAGTGGATATAGTAATGATTCGATGGGTCAGGTCCACTTACTTTTTCTTTTGTTGATTTCTAATCTTTAGAATGGATTTGATTGAAATAATGGAAAATAGGAATATTTGGCAATTCAATAGACGACTTATCATTATTCTCATTATTCATTATAATTATTCATTATTATAAACAAACGTTCAACTTTAAAACTATAATTACTATACTATAACTCATTATAATAAATAATAATACCTTATTATAATTAAATTATACAGTTGGTTACTTTTTTTTATTACAAATATCAACAACATCTCTATTCTCCGCTCAAATATGAATACTAAGACTGGAGTTTTATGAAAAAATCTAAAGCCCCTTATCGGATTTGAACCGATGACTTACGCCTTACCATGGCGTTACTCTACCGCTGAGTTAAAAGGGCCTGTTTGATTCAATTCCTGAATGAGTCACTATGCGGATAAGATATATCTATATACATATATTATATACATAAGTACATGCAATAGACTCATAGTGGCTAGTGGTCCATTCAGGACCAGGAACGCGAAATTTGATTTACCTGGCGAGTCTAGGGTAAGAATGGTTTATTGATATTGGATTTGATAAATATCAATGCAATGAATTCTTTCAAGACCGACCCTAATTACTTTTCTTTTATTGAATTGACCCCTATCAGAACGAAATTTACTTGATTGATACATGTACCCACCAACTCGACATAGATCCAAGACATTTCATCGAATCATGTGCTGAATAGATTATACTTGTCCCCTGACCCAAATTCTTAGAGAAAAAACAATTTTCGATAATCCCCTCTTTCCAGATTTATCGTTTGTTAATTTCCTGGCTTAGTGTGAGATAGAGATAGGCATATCTCATTTTAACAATGAGTGAATCAATGAATGAAAGTGGAAGAAATGGGGTTTAACCCTTTTTCTGGCGGACAAATCATTCCCTTAAAGGATCCTACCCTTCGTATTATTTTCTATTTATATATAGAAATAGAAATTTATCATTATTTATAATTTGATTTATATATTTATTATTATATTTCATATTTTATATTTATTATTATATTTCATATTTTCTATTTATTATATTTCCTATTTTATATTAATTAAATATTATTTAATATTCATTAATTATATTAATTAAATTATTAATAAATTAATTATATTAATTTTAATTAAATTAATATAAAATATAGTAATATCAATTTATAGAATAATAATAATATATTTATATACAGAATGGCGATTAGAATGAATGACTCATGAATATATATAAATTATAAATGACGAATCAAAAATTCTATGGAATCATGCAAGACGAAAAGATCCGTCGGATCTAGTCATACCATTACATTATATTGACAATTTCAAAAAACTGTTCATACTATGAGCGTAGTATGATGGCGGTCGGGCAAGCATGCCCCCATCGTCTAGTGGTTCAGGACATCTCTCTTTCAAGGAGGCAGCGGGGATTCGACTTCCCCTGGGGGTAGGGTACTACGAAAGGAAATTGACCGTGGATTATCACTAAGCCTAGAATTGATTCTTCCTGGGTCGATGCCCGAGCGGTTAATGGGGACGGACTGTAAATCCGTTGACAATATGTCTACGCTGGTTCAAATCCAGCTCGGCCCAATAATTCGCCGATCCACCATGAAATGATATAACCCATTTGTTTTCCAGAAATGCCCGATACGGAGGAATAAAAAAATAAAACTTTCTGATATATCCCTACTTCTATTTATTTGCTCTATTTCTTTTTATTTGTTTTGTTCCCACAAATCCCGATCTTGCTAATAATCTAGATTCATATCAGGATCTGTAAGTATAAAGTCTAAGGAAAAGAGTAAGAGTAAAGAAAAAAAAAGAGTTTTTTTTTTCATTGAAAGATTGATTATCAATCGATTGGGCAATAACGAAAGGATTACTAGTAATCCATGTCGCTCTCACTAAAATGCGTATCCATGTGAATATCAATATATAACTCGCGTCTATGTTACAACACGGCGAGAAATGATTTGAATGAAATCATAAGAATATGTATGCTATACACTTCCCTGGGATTGTAGTTCAATTGGTCAGAGCACCGCCCTGTCAAGGCGGAAGCTGCGGGTTCGAGCCCCGTCAGTCCCGACGGATCCAATAAATACTCAATTCATCTCTCCATTTTCTGTGAAAATGGGGACAAGGGGCAGAATTTCATTACCAACGGAGATCCTTATTTCTTTTTTTTTTTTTTTTTTTTCTTTTCGCATTTCTCATCAAACAAATCCGGGAATTTCCATTCCTTCAACTAGTACCGATTGATGGGAGAGAAGCATATGTGGATTAGTAATTATTGGTAGCATCATATTCAGAATTCCAAGAGATACCGCACTGGGTCGGACTTTTTCGATTGCTCCCGATCCGTGTAATGGTATAGAATACCCTATGTTTCCTGGGAACACATACACAAATGGAATTCCTTTCTTGTACGCTACAAAATGAATTTAACATAGTTACCCTGATAGAATACTTTATCAGTATCTCTTTTGCTGGTTCCGATTGTGTGTAACCTAACAAATTGCACACTGAACTTTTGATATATGCGTCCCAGTCCTAATCCAAGCCAAGGAAAGAAGATATTAATAAAGGAAAGAAGATATTAATAAAAGAAAGATCAAACAAGGATCCTGCCCCTCTTAGCAAAGGAATGAATAAGATTTTTTCCTTCCTAAGGTAAGGGTCCCATCGAAGAAAGAACAAACTCTAAAATAGTGAATTTAATTTGATGGAATATTAGATTTTTTATACCCGGACTCATCTTTATCACACTTCTTTGTCTTCCAAGAAAATTAGATCATTAAAAAAACGGAGTTTAGAACTTAACTCCGTCCTTTTTTCCATTTCACTTCTATTGTTTGTTTTGTTTGGGTTTGTAACCAATGGAAGTGGAAAAGCGGTCTGATGATACTTCATCAGATGATTGTACAAGGAAGGCGGTAGGTTATAGAAAAGAAAGAATGGAAAAGAATGATAAATAAAGGAATTCTTGATTGGATCAGGAATCCAATTTTGGATTCGGTATGGATAAAAGATCTTCCTATGTTATACTATTAAATTCTCGACGATGAATCGATTTGATAGCTCAGATATTGTTATTCATGATATTGATCCGATTCAATATCATCGAAATGTAATTCATCCCATTGAATTTACAGGCGAAAGATTTATCATCTCTATGGGATTAAATCCCGAGTTATTGCGAAGTAAAAAAAAACGGATTATGGAAGTAAATATTCTCGCATTTATTGCTACTGCACTGTTCATTCTAGTTCCTACTGCTTTTTTACTTATCATATACGTAAAAACAATCAGTCAAAGTCAAAATGATTAATTTGAATGAAACTTGAATCTTTTGTTCTTATCAATGATTGAAGAAATAAAATAAAAAGGATTCTAATTTCGCGTCTTAAATGAAATGAACGGACTAGAATCAGCAGTATTCTATGAGATCCGATAGTATGGTAGAAAGATTCATATATTTCTTTCTACCATACTATTTATTAGTGTTATTGTAGTGTATAAAGTTGTACTGTATAAAGATAGAGGCTTAATATAGATCAATCTAAAAATCGAAAATATGTATCTTCAGATTCATATATGTAGATATCAATTACATATATGTGATTGAGCCGTTGACAGATGATTCAAGGAATTCTATGGGCGCTTCTTCAGATTTCGAAAAGGAGTAGTAAACCCCACCTATTTTTAACGCTTGAACCATGATATGAAACGAATCGATAAAGCATAAATCAAATTGCTAAAATAATAAAACAAGTGGTAAGTGCGCAATATGTGACTTGCCCAAGGCAAGATCTTATTATGCGTAGTCTCTCGTTGGACAATCACTATGTCTATGTTGTTTCCCATAGAAAGTGCGTATCCACTTAATAACAGAACTACTTTCTCTTTGAACAGTAAAAGTAAAGTAAAGAGAGAAACAAATAAAACAAATAAAAAGGGGTCCGTTGTTCCTCATTGTCCATATATAATTCTGGTAAGAACCGGTTCATCGAAATAGAAAGTTTAGGAAGAATTCGGTTGGAAGAAATTTCCTATCATCCGTATCCCTTTTACTTTCGAAATACGAACATGGGAATCATTGAAATATCTCTTTGATTGAAAGAGTATTATTCATATAATACATTACTCCACCAGAATCCAATGGAAATTTCGAAATAAAGATATTTTGATTTCAATTTTATATTAATTAAATTAATATAAAATTGAAAATTAAATAGTTAAAAAATAGTTAAAAACGCTTTACAGAATGATCTATAAAACAATTAATACAGTTTGATTCCTCAACTCAATTAGTAGTACCCTTAGAGTCCACTTCTTCCCCATACTACGAGTGAAAGCGAAAATGTAAAGACTACCATTAAAGCAGCCCAAGCGAGACTTACTATATCCATGTGAATTATGTCCCCTATCTCTATGAATATGAAGGAATTATTCCATTATTGCTCACTAATAATAGTGGAATCAATGGCGCAGAGTCAAAAAAAAGGGGGTATTCTGACCCAACACTATTGATGAACCGATCCAATAAATCCACTTATAACAAGTTCTTATATGATCCCTAGTAGAATCGGGAAACATTAAGTACAAGCGAAATAAAAAGTGGCAGTGACACCCTTGGAAAGTATCAAGGGAGTGTTACTAATGGAACATGTAGGATAATAAAACCTATTGTTTCTTTTGTTGCCCTTCATAAGTAAAAGAAAGGCATAAAAATATGGAATCAAGATAGATCACTATCTATCACATACCCCTATTTCCTATTTGATCTAATCCTTACCGTTTCCCGATTGTCTA